TCCAGGTCCAATAGAAGCAAGTCCTACAGCCAATCCAGCAGCAATAACGGAAGCGGCAGAAATCAGTGGATTCATGGTAAGTTCCTCGCACCAAAAAAAAAGAAAAAGAAATGGTTAATGATACAATCAACCAATGAATTATTACTTAATTTTATCATTAAGTTTGATCATTAAGATCTATTGGGTCGAAGTAACTAAAAAATAATGATAATATTACTGAATCGTCAGAACTACTTCGATATCTCGTTTTTAGTTTCTACCCATGATGAAGTTTTTGTAAATCCATATACATACGGTTCTAGTTATTGCATTTCTTTCTTTCCAACCATTCTTTCATTCAATCCTTCGTTCTTTACTCTTCTATATCCTTGAGTTCATCTGTTTTTTCATCCAATCCACAATCACAAATGAAACAGAAGAAAGGACTTTACTTATCTTGTAATCCATCTAATCTAAATGCAGTAAACTGCAATCAAATCAATATATGAAATGGATATCAATATGATCGATATCAACGATATCAATATGTATATCAATACATATAACTATATATATATCTAACTATATGCTATATATAATATATAGCATATAGTTAGATATATATATATAGTTAGTTAGTATATAGGTAGGGTATAACGTAGGGTATAAGGACTTCTATTTATATATAGATAGGACTATATAACTAGTGAATATCTAATATTACATATACATTTCTTTCTTCCATAACGTAAACTGGCCGCATTTTATATTGAATCGGATTATAGAATCATTCCTCGAAACCCACACAAAAAGTGGCTGGACTTATAGACATTACATACATCTAGTGTGACCTCCCCAACCCATCTTTTTTTTTACAATTCCGTAATATCGTTCATCTTCTCTCCTACGACTCTAGGTCATATATTCATACGTATTTATATCTATTATGTTCTCCAACCAAGCAGATTATCTTGAACCATGCATGAATTGGGATAAGCTAAAAAAAAGACTATTTCGAAAACTAGTCAATGATGACCCTCCATGGATTCGCCTATATAAGCCGCGGCTAACGTTGCAAAAATAAGAGCTTGAATACCACTTGTAAATAATCCAAGAAACATGACAGGTATAGGAACTACTGAAGGGACTAAAGAAACAAGAACAACAACTACTAATTCATCAGCCAATATATTCCCGAAAAGTCGAAAACTAAGAGATAAAGGTTTTGTGAAATCTTCTAGGATGTTAATTGGTAAAAGTATTGGAGTTGGTTTGATGTATTTCTCGAAATAACCCAATCCTTTTTTGGTAAGACCCGCATAAAAATATGCCACTGACGTGGGTAAAGCTAAAGCAACAGTAGTATTTATATCATTCGTGGGCGCAGCTAACTCCCCATGAGGTAACTGTACGATTTTCCAAGGTAAAAGAGCACCTGACCAATTAGAAACAAAAATAAATAGGAACATAGTTCCAATAAAGGGAACCCAAGGTCCATATTCTTCTCCAATCTGGGTTTTGCTCAAGTCTCGAATAAATTCAAGGACATATTCAAAGAAATTCTGACCGTCGGTCGGAATGGTTTGTGGATTCCGAACAGCTATGATGACTGAACCTAACAAGATAGCAATTACGACCCAAGAAGTGATAAGTACTTGGGCATGGATTTGTAAACCTCCTATTTGCCAATAGAAATGTTGGCCTACTTCTACACCCGATATATCGTATAACCCCTTGAGTGTTTTAATGTAAGATGGTATAACATTCATATTGTCCTCTGATAGAAATTGAACTTCAAAAAAGGAATTAGTTTGATTCAACCATTTCTTTCTCAACTCACCAACTTGAATCATTAATCATATATTTAGGATACCAAGAAATCACATAACATCATAATATATATCAATATCCCCAGTTCTTTTTTTTTATCTATTTTAAAAAATTCAAAAAAAAGTAACCGATCCAATAAATCTATGGAGTTGCCCAATAATTAACATTAAGTAATCTTATTATTCTTAATCTTAATCATAATCAACGATTTCTTATATAGCTAGAACGACCCTCACAAATTGCAGATACTAATTTGTTAAGAATCAATCGAATTGAAGCTATAGCGTCATCGTTAGCTGGAATCGAAATATCTGCAAGATCTGGGTCACAATTTGTATCGATTAAACAAATCGTCGGAATCCCCAAAATGGCACATTCTCGAAGAGCCGTATATTCTTCTTGCTGATCAACGATGATCACAATATCAGGCAATCCCGTCATATATTTGATCCCACCGAGATATGTTTGCAAGGTAGATAATTTTTTCTTCAACATTGCTGCATCTCTTTTGGGGAGACGGTTGAGTTTCCCCATCTTTTCTTCTGCTCTTAAGTCCCTGAACTTATAAAGTCTCGTTTCCGTAGTGGACCAATTCGTTAACGTACCACCGAGCCATTTTTGATTAATAAAATGAGACCGAGCCCTTATTGCAGCCGATGCTACTGAATCCGATGCTTTATTTTTGGTACCGACGATTAAGAAGCTTTTTCCCCTACTTGCTGCATCAAAAACTAAATCACAGGCTTCTGATAAAAAACGAGCAGTTCTAGCGAGATTTGTAATATGAATACCTTTACGCTTTGCAGAGATGTAAGGGGCCATTCTAGGATTCCATTTCTTAGTACCATGACCAAAATGAACTCCTGCTTCCATCATCTCTTCCAAATTGATGTTCCAATATCTTCTTGTCATTTTTTCCCACACTTCCTTTTTGTTTTTTATTTTTCTTATTATTAACAAAGAGACGAGGTACCTTGAAATAAATAATTGTTCCGATGGAACCTTCTACCGGGGATTGACCATTGATACACGGCACAAACCATAAATTTTTTTAATTACTTATTTTATTTATTACCAAATCAATAATCAGACCAGTATAGTTAAAAGATAGTTAAAGTTAAAATAAATCCGCTCTTAGGAATCATTAAATCGCATAAATGATTGTTCTGATGTCTCATGTAAATTTGTCTCATGGAAATTGTTTGCCGCGTAAGAACAAAAAAATTCTCTATGGTGTAACAAAATATCTCTCATTTCCAACTCGAATAGATTTTTTCTTTTGATTTCCAAATAAATGTTTTTGTCTTGCCTTGAACGGTGCACTAATTTTTGGAATCCGGTACCAACAGGTATAATCCCCCCCAGAACAACGTTCTCTTTCAGGCCTTTCAACCAATCAATACGACCTCGTAGAGCAGCTTTTGCTAAAACTCGAGCGGTTTCTTGAAAACTTGCTTCAGATATGAAACTTTGAGTATTCAGAGACGCTCTTGTTATTCCCAATAAGATTGCCCGATAACAGATCGATTCGTCCAAAGCACGCCCTGCTCGTTCCGCTCGCAACAATCCGATTAATTCTCCAGGCGAAAAAACATTAGACATTCCATCTTCTGAAACCAACACTTTTGATGTTACTTGACGTACAATAATCTCTATATGTCTATTATGGATCTGTACCCCCTGGGATCGATAAACCTTTTGGATCTTATTAACCAAAGAGATACGACTTTGGGCTATGGTTAGCTCAGCTCCAGTCAAAAACCCCCAGGGGATCCCAAGAATTCTTGGTATACGTTCGTTCCAACCTTCAACTCTCTTTTCGAGGTTCATCGATATTGAATCAATCGAACGCACTTCTAAGATTTGTTCTACTTTTGGAAGACCTTGTGTTATGTCACCAGATCTCGATTTTTCATATATAAATGTAACTAATGTATCTCCTTCGTAAAGGATTTTCCCATAATGACCATGAACAGTTGCTCCAGGAGTAGCCAAATAAGGCTTAGCTGATCTTATAACTAAAGAGTCGACATTAATAATTAAAATTTGACCAGATTTTTTTACGTGTGGTTCATATTTAAATAGACATACATTTTCACAAATAAATTGTCCAAGGCTAATTTTGGTCGATGTCTCTTCACAATAATCATGATGGAGAAAGCACCAATTCAAATGAAATGGGTTCAAAATGATGTTACTGCATGGATCGGGATTATAAATCCTCCTATTTTCATCTATTAAACAGTATTTAAGTACTTGAAGTACTTGGAAAATCTGTTTCAAATTGTCAAGTAGCAAATATTTCTTTAACACGATCTGATTATGAGTTATTAAATGGTAAGATGAATAAAAATTCGATATTTTAGGTACAATAGCGCCTAGGGGACCTAAATAATCCCTAATTGGAATTAGGAGATCCGATTCTTTTGTCACATTGTTATATTTCGAACTATTGAATGGACCAATTCGAGAACAATTGGATGATGACAAAATTATCAAAGATTGGCATTCCTTATTTCGATTCAACAACGTACCAATAGTTCCTTGATGTTGGCTAAGTGATTGAATCTTCGCCTTGGAATAAAAAGGATTGATATTGGTGCGATCTAATCCATTATCGGGAATCAATCCGGAACTTGCCCTATCATACCTTTTTCCGGTATACGAAATAGTGGACTTGACTAACTCAATTCTTATGAAATCGCGAATTATATCATTTGCCCTTACCTCAACAAAGGAAGCATGAACCTCTTCTATAGAACCATTTTTTTCTTGGTCCCAGTCCCAATTCAATACTAAGCAAGTCCGAACTAATTGAATACTTGTGTGATAAATTCCTCGAATTGACTTGCCATTTCCATAAAGGATATAATTGACAACTCTAAGTTGGACATTATCCTTTTCCTGCAAGATATCCCGAGGGAAAAGGGTTGCTAAATTTATCCCATCGGATATTTCATATGTGACTACAGGTCGAACCGAAACAAAATACTTTTTCTTGGTAGGTGTGATCCGTTGAACATAGATCCAATTTTTCAATTTTTTTGATTCTTTAGAATTTTTTTTTTCCGTTTCTGGTGGTATAAAAATGCCGCTGTGCCTGGATATCTTATCTGTCTCTCCAGGAAAATGAATATCTCCAGAAAAGATTTTAAGTTCTATATATTTTTTTTTTCTCTCCACTCGGACTA